ATAAAAAACAATCGATTTGAAAATGCTGTAAGAACTGAAATGTCACAATATTTTTTTTATATATGTCAAAGTGATGGAAAAGAAAGAATCGCTTTTACGTACCCCCCCAGTTTGGCAACTTTTTTGGAAATGATGCAAAGAAAGACATCTCTGTTCCCAAAGGAAAAAGCCCCCTCTAATGAATTTTATAATCAGTGGAGTTATACCAATGAACATAAACAGAAAAATATAAGCAAAAATTTTATAAATAGAGTAAAAACCCTAGATAAAAACCTAGCTCAAACTCTCACTAAAGAATCTGTTGTTTTGAATGTACTCGAAAAAAGAACTCGGTTGTGTAATGATAAGACTAAAAAAGAATATTTACCAAAAATATACGATCCTTTCTTAAATGGACCCTATCGTGGACGAATCAAAAAATTGTTTTCACTATCAATTAAAAATGAAATTTCTAGAAAAAATTATATGGAAAGGTTTTTGATAAATAAGATTCATAGTATCCTTCTTATTATTAATCGCCTAGAATTTGAACAAAAACTAAATCTATTTGATAGAAAAACATATGTAAAGCAAATGGATTATTTATTGAACTTAATCAATGAATTTGCTGTAAAATCAACATCAAGTTTAAATTTTAAAAGACCTTTTTTAGTTCCTGAACACGAACAAGTAAGAATTGATTCAGAAGATAGAATCAAAATTTTCAAATTTTTATTTGATGCAGATATAACTCTTCCAAATGAGAAAACGATAAAAAAAAAATCTATTGCACTAAAAGAAATCCATAAAAAAGTCCCTCGATGGTCATACAAATTAATTAACGATTTGGAACAACAGGAGGGAGAAAACCCGGAAAGTGGAGTAGAAAATCATCAGATTCGCTCAAGAAAAGCAAAACGTGTAGTTATTTTTACTGATAACCAACAGAATACTGATACTTATAGTAATACCCAAGAAACTAATAATACTGATCAACCAGACGAAGTAGCTTTGATACGTTATTCACAACAATCGGATTTTCGTCGAGACCTAATCAAAGGCTCTGTGCGTGCTCAAAGACGTAAAATAGTTACTTGGAAATTCTTTGAGGCAGATGTGCATTCCCCCCTCTTTTTGGACCGAATAGATAAATCCCCCATTTTTTCTTTTGATATTTCCGAACGTATAAACCTAATTTTGAGAAATGGTATGTGGACAAACACAGAACTCAAAATTTCGGATTCTAAAGAGAAAACTACAGAAGAAAGTGAGAAAAAAAGAGAAGAGTATAAAAAAGAGGAAGCCAAAAGAAAGGAAAAGGTACGTATAGAAATAGCGGAAGCCTGGGATAGTATTTTACTTGCTCAAGTAATAAGAGGTTTTTTGTTAGTAACCCAATCGATTCTTAGAAAATATATTATATTGCCTTCATTGATAATAGTTAAAAACACCGCCCGTATGCTATTGTTTCAATTTCCCGAATGGTCCGAGGATTTTAAAGATTGGAATCGAGAAATGTATGTTAAATGCACCTATAACGGTGTTCAATTATCAGAAAAAGAATTTCCAAAAAACTGGTTAACAGACGGTATTCAGATTAAAATCCTATTTCCTTTTCGTCTGAAACCTTGGCATAGATCTAACCCACGAGCCCCTTATAATGATCCAATGAAAAATAAAGATTCAAAAAATGATTCTTGTTTTTTAACAATTTTTGGAATGGAAGCGGAATTCCCTTTTGATTCTCCCAGAAAACAACATTCATTTTTTGAACCCATTTTTAAAGAACTCAAAAGAAAAATTAGAAAATTGAAAAATAAATTCTTTCGAATTCTAAAAATTTTTAAAGAAAAAACAAAATTGTTTCTAAATGTTTCAAAAGAAATAAAAAAATGGGTCATTAAAAGGATTCTATTTTTAAAAGAAATAAAAAAAGAACTCTCAAAAATAAATAAAATTCTATTATTATTATTTGGATTGAGAAAAAGAAAAGTATATGAATTGAGTAAAACTAAAAAAGATTTGATAATAAGTAATCTGATGATTCATGAATCGTCCGTTGAAACTATACCATCGTCCATTGAAACTATACCTCAGAATTGGACAAATTATTCGTTGACAGAAAAAAAAATGCAGGATCTAACGGATAGAACAAACACGATCATAAATCAAATAGAAAAAATTACAAATGAAAAAAAGGGCGGATTTCTAATTCCGGATCGAAATATTCATTCTAACAAAAACAAAATAAGTGATGATGATAAAAGGTTGGAATCACAAAAAAATATTTGGCAGATAGTAAAAAGAAAAAATGCTCGACTAATACGCAAATCACATTTTTTTATAAAATTTTTCAGTGAAAGGATATACACAAATATCTTTCTGTGGATCATTCATAGTCCTAGGATCAATACACAACCATTTCTTGAATCAATAAAAAAAATTATTAATAAATACATTACCAATAATGAAACAAATCAAGAAAAAATGGATAAAACAAATCAAAGTTTAATTCACTTTATTTCGACTATAAAAAAGGCAGTATATAATACGAATATTAGTAATAAGAATTCAAATACTTTTTGTGACTTATCCTACTTTTCACAAGCCTATGTATTTTACAAACTTTCACAAACCCAATTTCTTAATTTCGATTTTTATAAGTTAAAATCTGTCTTTCAATATAATGGAGCAGCCCCATTTATTAAGAATGGAATAAGGGGTTATTTTGTTGGAACACAAGAACTTTTTCTTTCTCAATTAAGACATAAGAATCGTCAGAATTCTGGAATAAGTCAATGGATAAATTGGTTAAGGAATCATTATCAATATGATATATCTCACATTAGGTGGTCTAGACTAGTACCACAAAAATGGCGAAATAGATTCAATCACCACTGGATGAATCAAAATAAGGATTTAGGCAACTCATCTAAAAAAATGAAATTTAGTCACTACGAAAAACGAAAAATTTTTGAAATGGCTTCATTACTGGATGAAAAAGAGAATTTTAAAAAACAATATAGATATGATCGGTTAGCATATAAATCTATTAATTCTGAAGATACGAAGTACTCTTCAATTTATGAATTCTCATTACACGTAAAAAATAACCAAGAAGTTTTTTCGAATTCCAACACAAATAAACGAAAATCTTTTTATATGATGGAAGGTATTCCTATTATCCCTATCAATAATGATCGAGTACAAGATGGTATTAGAGATATGGAGAAAAATCTGGATAGAAAATATTTTGATTGGAGAATTATCCATTTTTGTCTTAGAAACAAAATAGATATCGAAGCTTGGATCAATATTGATACTGACCCAAGCAGTAATAAAAAATCTACTAAGGCTAAATTTAATAATTATCAAATAATTGAGAAAATAAAAAAGCAAAATTTTTTTTATCTCACGATTCATCAAGATCAAGAAATTAATTTATCCAATCAAAAAAGTTTTTTGGATTGGATGGGAATGAATGAAGAAATATTAAATCACCCCATATCAAATCTTGAACGTTGGTTCTTCCCAGAATTTTTTATATTTTATAATTTGTATAAAACTAAACCGTGGGTTATACCAAAAAAATTACTTCTTTTAGATTCTAATATAAATGAAAACGCTACTGATATTGAAAACAAAAGTATTGCTGGAAATAAAAAAAAAGATACTTTTATATCAATACCCTCCAATGAAAAAAAATCTCTTGAATTAAAAAAACGAAATAAAGAGCAAAAAGAATCCGTGTACCAAGCAAACCTTGAATCTACTCTTTCAAACCAAGAAAAAGATGTTGAAGAAGATTATACGGACTCGGACATGAAAAAACATAATAATAATAAGCAATACAAGAACAATACAAAAACAAAAGCGGAGTTTGATTTCTTACTAAAAAGGTATTTTCATTTTCAATTGCGATGGGATGATATTTTAAATAAAAAAATAATCAATAACATCAAAGTATATTGTCTCCTGCTTAGACTGATAAATCCACGAGAAATAACTATATCCTCTATTCAAAGGGGAGAAATGAGTCTTGATATTCTGATGATTCAAAAAAATTTAACTCTTACGGAATTCATCAAAAGAGGAATTTTGATTATTGAACCAATTCGTCTATCTATAAAAAATGATGGGCAATTTATTATGTATCAAACCATTGGTATTTCATTGGTTCAGCAAAGTAAACACAAAATTAATCAAAAATACCGAGAAAAAACCGATGTTGATAAGAATTCTGATGAAGTCATTACCAAATATAAAAAGATGACTGGAAATAGAGATAAAAATCATTATGATTTGTTTGTTCCTGAAAATCTTTTATCACCGAGACTTCGGAGAGAATTTAGAATTCTAATTTGTTTCAATTTTAGGAATAGAAATGATATCCAAAAAAATTCAGCATTAGGGAATGGGAATAAGGTAACCCATCAGGTTTTGGATAAAAGCAAAGGATATAAAAGGAAACTGATTAAATTAAAGTTATTTCTGTGGCCCAATTATCGATTAGAAGATTTAGCTTGTATGAATCGGTATTGGTTTGATAGCAATAACGGCAGTCGTTTCGGTATGGTAAGGATACACATGTATCCGCGATTGAAAATTCATTAATAGTAAATTTTTGCTATCTTTCTCATATCGCAGCGGGTCTATGACGACAAAAAGGTGCACACATTCATTGTCTTACATTCCATTCTGATACATGATACTAATTCAATGACATATCAATTCGATCTAGAAAAGAAATGAATCAATAAAATCTTCTGATTTTAGGACTACGTTTTTATTTTTTTGGAGTACGGAAAATAATAAGCCTTTTGTATACCTTTTCAAATCGAATTTTGAAATTAAAATCGGATTGATTTAATCAAATTCGAAATTAAAGCGAAATTAAGATTAATTAAAGCGAAATTAAGATTATTGTCTATACCAAACTAAAACAAGCGACATTATTATTACTGATCAATAAAGATATCTATCAATCAAAATATCTTAAAATAAAGAAGGGGTTTTCTTTT